CCACTTTCCTTACCTTACCTACGCTACACTCCTACTCCAAGCTACGCCTGCTGAGCAAGATGCATTGCGATTTCCTCTTCAGTGGACGCACCGGAATGGAATATGATCCGGGACGGGAAGAGAAAGACTTTTTTCTCCGGCGGGCTTTCTCTCGTAAAGCCAAAGACGCCCCAAGACAAGGTACAACTGTTGGGAAGGGGACATGATCAATAGAATCTGGCTGGATCCGGGCTGGGATAGTGGCGCCCATTCCTAACCAGTTCCGAAAAGCGCTCATGCTGGAGGGAGCATCCCCACTTAGTGATCGGTCCGCTAGCGCTAGTTCACGCAAATCCGAAGAAGTTATCACGGACGAGCCACATGCAGGGAAACTTGCACGTGTGGTTCTGGCCGGGCTTTCCTGAGGTATCTAATAACCTTGCTTCTGCTCGCCGCTGGCGCACCTCTCCTAACTATTGCCCATTTATTCTGGAATAATCTTTTTAGGAGGGACAATTTTACATATTTCTGCCAAATCCTTCTATTATTAAGTACGGCTGGTACCATTTCGATGTGTTTCGATTCTTTCGAACAAGAGAGGTTTGATGCTTTTGAATCCATTGTATTAATTCCACTTCCTACTCGCAGTATGCTCTTTATGATCTCGGCTCATGATTCAATTGCCATGTATTTAGCTATTGAGCCTCAAAGTTTATGTTTTTATGTAATCGCAGCATCAAAAAGAAAGTCTGAATTTTCCACGGAAGCCGGCTCGAAATATTTGATCTTAGGTGCATTTCCCTCTGGAATATTATTGTTTGGGTACGACCGGACAACTACCGATATCTATTAATATCTTTATCTTTTTTTAGAATTTAAATATCTATCTATATCGTAAACTATCGGATCGGGTATTACTATTACTTAGTTGTGAAACTTGCAGACCTCATTAGTTGTGATATTGATCTTACGGGGGGAACGAAATCAAAGAATATATAGACTTGTAGAGACCCTCTATGTAGTTGTCTATCTAGGGCGATCGATCTACATCTTTCTCCATAGCCCTGGGGCTCTGCCTCGATCTCCTACGATGAAATCAGAGGGACTAGTTCCTATGGAGATTCCCCTTGGTCTAATTCCACGCCTTATGACGAAAGGGGAGTCGGCGTGGCGTAAAGTGAAGATTGAGGGAAGTAGAGAAAAATTCCCTTCTGGGGTATTCCGAAGGTGTAACCTAGGCAATGAAAAAGGGGCCCGATACTTCAACTAGAGGAGCGACCAGTTGGTTCACCAAACCCCGACCCAGCGTCACACGTTCTCCAGGTCCGAAGGGATCCAGTGCCCAACTACCGACTCCTCCCGGAATTGCGTTATCGGAGCCGAGCCAGGAATGGCCGTTAGTGGACACCCACCACTTTTCACCGGTTAGAGAGGCCCTCTTTAATACATTAAGAAAAGATGTTCACAGGGGCCAGAAAGACTCGGTCATAGGAACTTAGACCACCTACGCGCTGGTAAACGAAAACCACCTCGACCAGATCAGAGTAAACAACAATGTCGAATCAGGCCGCCCCTTGCCTTGAAAGAATTCACACGCGGCCACCTGCTTTCCCAAAATAAGGGGAGATCTGCTGCTTACTGCTCACGGAAACATCCAACCTATACTATAGTCAAGTCGTCCGCGTATCTTTCTGATCTCCTTTCTCATCAGATTTGTGGCTTTGACCAATTCAAGGTGAAAAATGGGGTTGGTTAAAAAAGGGGGAGAGAGGAGAGCTTTGGGATACGCTCACTTCTGCATTTTTGTTTAGGTTATCGAGATTATCAATCGCTCTTTTTAGTGGGGAGGAATAGTGCGGGAATGGCGGTTCTCAGACGAGGGAATCGTTCCTCTCTAAATAAAAATAGGCTAGAATGCTTCTATCGATAGAGCTTTCACGTCTGCGCATAGAATCGTTTTTTTTCCTTTCCATTCCGTTCTTACCATATCATGGGCTGTTTGGTCGGAATCCGTGTGATGGTTCGAGAGTGGTTTCAAATATTCTTCGCATCCCTTCGAGGACAATTTTGTCCCGCGAGACTAAGTTAGTGGTCGAGTCGTTTTTGGTAATTGACACCCGTCGCATTTGTTTCAATTCATATGTTACCAGTGAAGTAGCCCTCTTTTTGATGTCTGAGTGCCTTACTATCAAAGTCCTTCTTTGTCGATAGCTCGGGTCAGTCCCCCATGGTCTGCTTTGATTTTCTCGAACAGTGCCGGTCCGCATCAGGGACTCTCGTGCGAGCCGTGCAACGTTCCCAGGCAGAGGAAAGGAGTCATTGATCACTGGAAATAGAGATGTTGAGCCGGGAGAGCTCTGAATGATGCTTAGTCTTCCCCGCCCCGCATGAGCATGAGTTGGGCAAGGCTTGCTTGTCGATCCGCCCCTCCGAGAGCAGCTACACCTGGTGAAGGGTGAAAGGGAAGCCGGCCACAGGAGAGAGCCGGAAAGAGAGAAATGGAAAACACGGGAACTTGCAAGAGTGAGTTGCCCTTTGCGTCCCAGGGGCTGGTGGTTTGTCAGACCTGCTAAAGCGGTTGAGGAGAAGTCGATGGATTAGTGGAGCGGGGCCGGGCCGGGATCGGAAGAAAGGGCGCGTTGGTGATGCAGTTGCTGCTACAGCCGGCACTGGCAGGAATGAGATGAGATGCTTCACTAGCGCAGGGAGAAGTTGACAGTTTATGCATGCAGTTCGATGGTTGTTTGAGGTTGCTGGATAGGCATCGGAGCCTCCTCTGATGCTGCCACTGGTTCCGGGCGCCCGCTCCCCTTCTTTCTTTCGTGGGACTTCCCTCGCTTCAACTAGATATCCTATGCTGGCTGGGTAGGGAGACTCGAGGTGATAGCTTGAGCTGCCGGGCACTGGACGAAACTAGGAGTGGAAGATGGGAGCCACATCGCTTAGGTTGCAGAGAAGCATCGGTTGGACAGGGGGCTGGGGAACACACAAGGCAAGCTGGAGGTGGAGTTGAGTGCTGAAATCCAGCCAGCCAGTAGTTGGGCCGGAGGAGATAGAAAGAATAGGAAGAGATGTTCCGAACTGAGATTCTATTCCGTTCCGTCACCCTCTGCTTCTTACTCTGCTGCTACTAGTAATGGCGGTGCTTCTACAGGTGCTGCTACTGATGCAGGGTATCGATCTCGATCTGAAAATGGAACAGATGCCACCTACTGCCTTGCCTTTGCTCCCTCTACTGCGTCTAGATCTGCTGCTCCTGGGTCTACCGGGTATGGAACTACTCGTGCTCGCTTTTATTCTAGAGATGGAGGGTACATTGCTAGGTATGCTGCTTACTTAGATGCTTATACTGGACCTGGGACTGCTACTGATAGCTTAGGTAGGTATGTACCGAAAGTCGGAACAAGAGGGATGTGTAAAAAGTCGAACAAGCATCAACTGCTGCATCTGTCTCTGTCTCTGCTTTTGCTGCTACTGGGTCTCTATATGATGGATCTCCTGTATATGGATCTTGATATGGAACCAATGAAGCTGTTAGGGATGCTACCCTTGCTTCTTAAGCTGCTATAGGTGTATCCGTATCTGGATAAGCTAGTGCTGTTGGTGATGGATCGACTTATGGATCTAGATCTCGATCTGGATATGCAATAAGCTATGCTCCTACCTACCTTGCCCTTGTCCCTGCCTTTGTCTCTATCTACGCTTCTAGGTATATTACTGATGCTGGAGGATCTACGTATGGAACTGAGCGAAAGGAAACAGGTTCTTCGACTGATGGATCAAGAGAAACTATATCAATAGGTAAAAATGCCTTTCCTCCTGTGGCCTCTGCCATTTACCACGCTGGTGGTGCTTAGGAAACTACTTATGCTGTGCTGTTACAACCCAGGCTACCCTTGGCCTACCTTCGGTGAGCATTAGGATTGGGTGGAAATTTCGAAGAAGGTCCACCTCCTTTACCGATTGGATCAGTGTAAAATTTGGTATTTGTAAGGGTAAGGTATACACCCTTGCTTCTTCCCGGCCTTGATGTCTGAATCCAGCTCGAGCTATGGGTTGGGCGGGCCCTTATCAATGCCAATTGAGAAATCAATTGTAGGGGGTTGACCATCATTATTCGCGTTACTCTAATTGATGCTTTTCTGATGATTTCACTTATCGAAGTGTTTCCGGGCCTAACTAAATGGGTTTGCGTAACCCTTGCCCGAGCCATCCACTTATTCACGGGTGGGTGGACCTTTTCCACCTCGCCTACATTTGGGCCGAAAAAGTCGATTGTCCTTCCTCCGGATGGGCAGAATATTGAACAAAGTGCCCACCGGAAGTTTTGACTTACGTTTCTCTGGCACACTCCCAGTCCTTTACTCTAACCAACTGAGTGAGCGAGAGAGAGATCGACCCGACACACCTATTATATGAATGATTAGAAGCACATGCGAGGCGAGGCAGCTTTTACCCACCAATCTCTTCTAACTGCAGCTTTTGCAGTAAGTCACTGAGAAAGAGGGGTTGAATGATCTCGGGGTGGGCAAATAATTCGATTCATGAATCACCACACTATTCTAATAGAAAGCCATATTCATTTGATTTCCAGTCCTCCGCAGCACTTCTCTAACTGCAGCTTTTGCTCAATCATACGTGGGGGGGGGGAATATCTTGAATGGATAGATGGGAGTATTATACAAGTAGATGACTAGTTCCGATCGTGGGATCGTTCTCTCGTTTCCCTCACCTCAGTAAGATTGCTATTACAGTACCTAATTGTCATTTCGAGTGGGTGGGACATAGAGGCAGAGGTGGGAGTGTCTACATTCATGGTATCTCCGAAAAAGGTTGGACCAATGCTCTACCTGCAGAGCTATACACCCTTTGAATGAGTGTTTGAAGCGACCCGACCCCCTTGTTCGTTCTGGGTCTCGTCGCAGTTAACATCAATCCGCCGTAGAATGCAATTTCTTACTCCCTTGGCGCCGAGAAGGCAAATTTCTTAAGATGCATGGGTATAGCGGGACTCTATAACACCATATTTTCCCCCGGAGCGGATCAACTTGAATACCCACTTTTTTCGTTATTTCAGTAGGCATCAGTTAGCAGACACCCGGTCCTAGAAAGTCTTAGGGAAAAGAGATTGATAGACACGTATGGCTGGTTCCCCTTTTTAACCCACCTCCGCCGTTCGATCAAAGCTCTGACCTGCGACTGCTAGTACAAATCCTCATCTGTGATAGCTATTTCCGGGAGGATTTGTGGATTTTAGTCTAACCCAACTAACCGATACAGTTCGGGCTGGGGTACCTGCTGCCAATCGATCTACATAAGGTGCGGGGACTGACCATCTTTTCCCGAACTGAGGAAATTCACTTGGCAGATATTGATCTCGAAATGAGATAGCCTTTCATCAATTTTGTTTTTTCATTCCAGTTCACTCTTTCCCGCTCCGGTTTATAGGATTCCGGCGATACCTAGGTCCCACCATAAATGCAAAGCGCAGTTGGAGCAAATCCATCCCGAACCCCTGAGCTGTAAGGCTCGAGCCCGGCCGAAGCCTACATCTACATGTTGAGAGCAATCATTCTTACTTGGGATACGAAATGATTCCACGAACAAGCATCCGGCCCTTTATGAAGCAGCGTGAAGACTGAGTTTTTGTACCACTTCTTCGAGAGATTTTATTAGGCACATCAAGATTCACTAGATTCAATGGCTGGTTAAAAAGATTTGATTGGTCTTTCGCAGCTCCAATATTAGTCCATGATCTGAAGATGAATCCTGAGATGAGACCGGCACTGGCTGGAAAACGAACGGTGAGGGTTCACTCCCGTTGGTGGAATCGATCAGTTGATATGTATGTCTTAGTCCAAAAACGGATATGTATTCAGGTGGGGAAAGAAGCTTTGAAGGAACTATTTCTATTTAGAAAAACAAACTATGTGGTTCGCTAATTTCGTGAGGTCGCGAACTCCCTCACCTTATAACCCTCTTTCAACTAATCAATTTCTCTGAATAGTTGATTCCGCCCCCACCCTTTGCTTTCTGGAACCTAAGTACCCCTATAGTTTATAGATTCCTTGCAACTTCTCTAGTTGATAAATAGCTACTGACATATCTTTGGCATAGTTTAGTTAGCCCTACCCAACTCGTTAGAACGCCTATAGATTAGAAAAAAGAGTTGAAAGATGTGCTACTGAGCCTGGAGATATAGATGGAAAGGTCCATAGTTTGACGGGGAGAGAAAGGAAAATCTTAGAAACCTAGTTCAAAAACACGGCCAGGCTGAAACTGTAGCGAGGAAGAAACTAACATCCCTAACCAGTATTTTGTAACCCCAGCTCTTAAAAAAAAAAGTCTTGGGTTTAGAAATAAATAGAAAACTAAGAAAGGTTCATTTCTCTGGGCCGAACTAACCCCATTATTATTCCCATCCCACCCAATTGCTAGCTCGAGCGATAGAAAGCCACCCTTTGAGTACCAACTAGTAGTTTAAGTTTAGGCCGGGTTCAAATGGTTTACCAGACCTAGCCTGTGATTTTTCTGGTTCGAAAATGGCTCGAACCGAATAATCGACCAGACCAACTTCCCTAGAACAAGTCATCTCAACTATGGAATATAGCATCATCTCCTGCTCCTAAATTTGCTAGTGGTCTAGCATCAACCGATTCAGCCTCACATGCCGGAGACCATATTCTTAATGAATTACCGGAATTCGAAATCACTCGATGTTTCATCACTTTCAAGAACCCAAGCAGCAGGGTTCTTCGATCGAGCAGCTAGCTCCTTCACCTTCTCCTTCGGACCCTCTCCCCTTTCGTCATAAGGCGTGGTTCAGTCATTGCCGTTCCAGGCCCCCTATTAGGATAAGCCCTTATGCATGGGGCAGGTGGTTGCAGTGCAACACTATACAACTCTGATCATTTATTAAGTTCAATGAATAATAGATAGTGCTTCCGCAGCCAATTCCTAATCCTGCAGAGTCCGTTCGAGAACCAGTACCCGCGTATCCATCCCAACGGCAGAGCCATAGCATGTTCCTCTTTCGAAGCTTTTTTCCGGTTAGAACTAGTTTATGATGCACCAACTGCGGCCGGGAGCACCAACCACCAGTAGCATTTCAACCAAACCAGGTTTCCCGAGCAAAAGCAGCACCCTTGAATTGATTTATCAATCACACCACACGTGGATAGGGAAAAAAGCCTGGACGATAGAGGGATAAGTGGCTGAGGTGGTTGATCACCCTTATCCGGTTCACCGAGAACCCATTGATCCATAACTGGAAAAAGGGGCAGATCCGGGAGAATCCTTTGTTCCATAGCTCTGGGGCTATTTTAGCCAATTAAGAATTCTCAGATTAGTACTCGCAGGCACAACACAAGCAACTCGAAAAATCTCTCTTCATGGAGAATTCGGATGGCTCGGAAATGTTTGTTTTCTATTTGCGTTGCGCCCCACCAAATAAAGTTCTATTTGGGTAGGTGAAGGGAGTACTACTGCTCTACTGATAGTTCAGTCGGAACTCAATCTGGCTTTCGGCTTCTATTCCCGCCGCTGTTATCAGTATCGGAAGCAGCTATATATTTACTAGAAAGGGGGGCCCTCCCTGTGCAGGCAGTTACTGAAGTGGAAGCCTTTCCCACCCTCTGAGGATTCAACAAGAATTGGAGACCCGTGACCAGTGTCTAGTACCTAGGTCTTTTTGCATCTTTTTTATAAGGGTACAAAATGACATTAAGTGTTTCAGTGGCGTTTCTTTAAATAAAAATAACCAGTATGATTGTACAAGCTGGGGTGATGTTTCCTCCTGCCCGAGTGTCAAAGGCTTAGCGTACTCTTTACAGGGGAGGTAGTTGCCTAATCGAGTGGGCTGACACAGGACCCATTCTTACTCACCTTGCTCCCCTGACCTCTTTTTACTGCTTTCTATGTAATGCCATCCTGTTTTATAGTGTAATGACATGAGCTTTACTTCCTTGTTGTGTGTGTGCTGTGTTTTCTTGCTTTCTAAGGTATCGACTTGCCGGGCTGAGCCATAGAGACGGACGAGTGCATTTGAGTAGTTTGGATAGTTAAAGGAATTTTTTTTACTTTTTCAGTTCCTCAGGGCCTTACGAGATGAATTTGAGCCATTAAGAGGATCTCTATATTACATCGCTCACCACTTCCTACTGTTGCAGATGCAGTCTGTCTTTGCTGTTAGTCTACAGTTTCAGTCTCCTTCTGTGCCTTCGACTACCAGATCCAATTGAAGGATTGCAAAAGATGAGTGCGCTTACTGCCATCAGACGGGACATTGGAAGGCGAATTGTGCTAAAAAACTTATGAATGAGCAAAATCAGTTGAATGGTATGAGTCATGGATCCTCTCAGCAGACACTCCGAGATCCACTGCAGCTTTGTCCACCCTATCTTTAACATCAGACATTGATCAGCCTGCTACTTCTGGAAGTGTCACCCCCGAGATGGTTCAGTCTATGATTACGCAACAGTTCTAGCAGTGACTTGGTTCTTCTGTTGGACCTCTGCCTACAAGTGCCGCTGCCATGTCTGCTTCTGATACAGGTGTGTTTTGTTCTTCACCATCGGTCCTCCTCTTCTTGGATTTTGGATTCCGGTGCATCTCATCACATGACATCTGATTCTTTTAATCAATTGCTCTCGTCTATTCCTTTTTCCATTCATACTGCAGATGGATCCCCTATGACAGTTAATCAAATCGGATCCATCACTACTGGCTGTCTTTCGGTCCCTAATGTTTTTCATGTTCCTCGTCTATCACTCAAAAACTTTCTTTTAGTCAGATTAAAGATTCAGGATGTGATGTTATTTTCTCCTCCTCTGGCTGTATTGTGCAGGATCGGCATTCAAGGAAGTTGATTGGGACAGGGCGTAGAGAGGGGGGGCTTTACGTGCTGGAGCATCTGGATATTCCTCCCTAACTTTCTAGAGTTCATTCCTCTGCTTTATCTGCATTTCATTTGAATAAGCAATCTTCATTATTGTATTTGTTTTGTGGCATTCTAGATTAGGGCATGTTTCTAGTTCTCGTTTGAAGTACATGTTATCTGCTGGTTTACTGGGTAGTGTTCCATATTCTGAAATATCTGATTGCAAGGGCTGTAAGCTAGCTAAGTTTTCTGCACTTCCGTTTCATAAAAGTACTACTGTGTCTTCTGCTCCATTTGATCTTATTCATTCTGATGTGTGGGGTCAAGCCCCGTTGCCAACCAAAAACATCAAAAAAGTTTCCAAACTTGAAATACATCCCGGCGCTTTGCCAGACGGTAAATTGGTGACAAACGCACCCGAGGTCATGAACCCGTACGCTGATCAGAGGGATGTTTAAAGGCGATGTCTGCGAGGCTGGAGACCCAGTCTCCGAACTTCGACAACTTCTTGAAAAGCATGAAGAGAAGTCCAGCATCACTTCCGACGACTTCAAATCTTTTCATCTCGGGTCCGATGATGATCCTAAGCTGGTCCGCATAGGCAAAGCTCTATCCACGTCAGAAAAGCAGGCATTCACCAGTTTCCTCAAGGACAGGGTTCATTGTTTCGCCTTTTCGTACGAAGACATGCCGGGATTAGACTCAAATCTGGTCGAACACAAGCTTCCCATAAAACCCGGTGCTCAGCCCGTCAAGGCAAGGCCGAAATCTTTCATAGCAGCCAAGTTCGATCCATTAGGTTCTTCAATTTGTTTAGAAAAGAAACGAGAGACAAGAAAAGATCTTTGATTACGATTAAAAGGAACAATCTCAAATAGACCAAGATCCAATTTCGGGTCATTTCTTGGTGAACATGATCTGCCATAATCTCTTCGATCCCTTCATTGATGTGCCAAAATAAAGAAAGATTTGGTAGGAAAGTGGAAGAGACTTTTTTGTATATGATAATCAAAGGGAGTGGGAAAGCTGCAGTAATTCTTTGGAAAAGCCCGATTCTCTTTGTCTTCGAGCTTTCATTCCTCAATCCACTCTTTCCTTCCTTCATATACCTCCCCACCAATAGATAGAGACAAATAGGAATAA